ACTCTCAATAGTTACATACAAATCTATATAACATAGAAAAGCCGGATGCCCGTGACGTGTACGTGTGGGATGAACCAAATCCTCATTAAATTGAATTTTTCCGTTAGAGGGGGCTCGTACGTGTTCTGCAATACCCCCCGTAAATACTCCACCGGTATGAAACGTTCTTAATGTTAGTTGAGTACCTGGCTCTCCAATAGATTGACCCGCAATAATACCTACGGCTTCCCCCAATTCAACCAGATCGCCATGAGTAGGACTCCGACCATAACATAATCGACAGATCCAAGACGTACTCCTACAAGTAAAAGGAGTTCGAATATATATTGGTTGTGTTCGAAAAGTTATGAATCGATTGACAAGGCCAACCCCAATGTCTTGATTGCGAATGGCAATGCATCGCGGGCCCATATATATATTGTCTGCTAATACACGACCAATTAATGTTTGCAGAAAAAATCTTTCCGGCATCATCCCATTTCGAGAACTTACAGAAACCCCTCGGATGGTGCCACAATTTGTTCTACGTACAACAATGTGTTGAACTACTTCAACAAGTCTACGTGTAAGATATCCAGCATCTGATGTTCGTACAGCAGTATCCACAACTCCTTTTCGGGCTCCATAGCAAGAAATGATATATTCCGTTAAAGACAGTCCTTCGCGTAAATTGCTTTGAATAGGTAAATCGATCATTTGACCTTGTGGATCCGACATTAATCCTCTCATACCTACTAATTGGTGTACTTGAGATGCATTTCCCCGAGCTCCTGAAAAAGACATTATATGGACTGGATTAAAGGGCTCTGTCATCCTAAAATTAGGATTCATTTCTTGTCGCAAATATTCACTTGTAGCATACCATATCTCAATGGATTGGCGTAATTTTTCTACCGCATGTACATTTCCATAATGATGGTGTTTTTCCAAAACTAAACTTTGTTGTTCAGCATCTTGGACTAGCCATCCCTTAGAAGGTATTGTTAAAAGATCATCAATTCCTAATGAAATGGATGTGGCAGTGGCTTGCTGGAAACCAAGAGTCTTTACTTGATCCAGGATGTGTGATGTATATGCCATTCCAAAATGATCTATTAATCTGCTAATAAGTCGTTTAATGGCAGTTCCATCTATCACTTTATTGTGAAAGACCAGATTAGCCTGCTCGGCCATAAGTACCTCCATATTCCGCTGAGTAGGATTTGACAATGGATTTGATCAATGATTGGAAAACTTCCTTTTCTCGATCGTGATTCGCGTAGAAATTCAGGAACTAGAGTCCTAATTGACCCGAAAAAATCGAAATTCACAATTACTTAGCTTAAATCCCTATGATCTATGATTAGATTAGGTATCATTTGAGCAGGCTTGGCAAAACCCTTGTATAGCTTCTTCGATTTCTCGATAAAAAGAAATATGACCAACAGTAGTTCGAATGTATATACAAAGAATTTCTTTTTTTACACTTCTTACTATTAGATAGTGTCCATAAATCTCATGATAGGTACCCAAAGGCTCATAATGAACTTCGATGGGAGCTTCTCTTGAAGCAATAACACGTTGATCTAGTTTCCATCGGAGCCACAAAGGACTATCTAAATTGATTCTTTTCTGCCGATAAGCTCCAATTGCATCATAGGAATTACAAAAGAAGGGTTCCTTCGTATACTTATCGTTATTATCGTAAATTCTTTCATTTTGAGAATTTCTGCAATTCCATGGATTATACCGATTTGCACAAATACCTCGACGATTCCCACTTGTTAATAGATAAAGCCCAATAAGCATATCCTGAGTTGGTACAGAAATGGGATCTCCAATAGCTGGAGACAAGAGATTCATATGAGAAAACATAAGTAAACGCGCTTCCGCTTGAGCCTCTAATGATAAAGGTACATGAACAGCCATTTGATCCCCATCAAAGTCTGCATTGAATCCCTTACAAACTAATGGATGTAAACAAATAGCACGCCCTTCCACTAAAATGGGTTGGAATGCCTGTATGCCTAATCTATGTAAAGTGGGCGCTCTATTCAGCAATACAGGATGACCCTGCATAACTTCCTGAAGTATTTCCCATACAATTGGCTCTTTTTCCCGAATTTTACTCTTAGCAACTCCTATGTTCGAAGCAAGATGTTGTCTAATTAGACCACGAATTACAAATGTCTGAAAAAGCTCTATTGCGATTTCGCGAGGCAATCCACATCGATGGAATGAAAGTGAGGGGCCCACAACAATGACAGAACGTCCTGAATAATCAACTCGTTTGCCAAGCATAGTCTCGCGAAATCTTCCTTCTTTTCCTTCAATTACATCTGAAAATGACTTGTAAACCTTATTATGACCGTCCCTCATTGGTTGTCCGCGGATTCCGTTATCAAGAAGTGTGTCCACGGCTTCTTGTACCAATTTTTCCTGACACATTACTAATTCCCCTGGCGTAGATCTACTTGTTGTTAATAGATCAGTAAGAGTATTGTTCCGATAGATAACTCTT